TGGCGAAAAAGGGGGGGCAAAATTGTCCGAAGCTTTGTTATTTTAGTTAGGTTCAAGTCTGACGAGAATAATATTCTACGACTAGCAACTCATTGATTTTCAAACCGATCCATTTACTATCTATTATTTGATTTACTAATCCTTTATATTGGGATGAGTGAAAGGTCAAATGTTTTGCCAATTCCTCGTGGGGGGATGAATCAATATAATTTTGAATCAAAGCTCTGGATCTTTGTTCATCTCTCGTAGTAATAATATCTCGGGGTTTGCAGCGATAACTTGGGATATCTACTATACGACCATTAACTAAAATATGTCTATGGTTAACTAATTGCCTGGCTCCAGGAATGGTCGAAGCCATACCCAATCGAAAAAGGATGTTATCCAAACGCATCTCAAGTAGTTGTAGTAAAACTTGCCCTGTTGACCCTTTGGCTTTTCCAGCTATACGAACATATCTAAGCAATTGTCGCTCTGTCAGACCATAATGAAAACGCAATTTTTGTTTTTCTTCTAGACGAATACGATATTGAGATCTTTTCCCGGAACGCGATTGGTTTCTAAGATCACTTCCCGGTCTAGGTCTTTTACTAGTTAGTCCCGGTAAAGCTCCCAGACGGCGTATTTTTTTGAAACGAGGCCCTCGGTAACGAGACATAAAGACTCCCCTTTTATTTATTTTATTGAAATTTCATTTTACAGAATAAACCTAAGTCAGACTGAACTAAACGATAAACGAAGATAAATCTACTGAAGTACTACAAAGAAGAATGATGAATTGTATCAATATCCGGATTATTTTGTATATATAGGAAGTTAAGGATCCTTTTCTTGATTTGTTCTGTAGAGATTTCACTGCTCCAATCAGTTTTTTATTCATAGTTGTAAGTTCCCACGACATAATAGATCGGTGACCCGACATTTGTAAAAGAAAAAGGGGAGGAGTCTTTTCAATATTCCTTGATCTCAAGGAGACATTATCAATCATGGAAAAAATCGGACAAATAGAGAAAAGCCGGCTATCGGAATCGAACCGATGACCATCGCATTACAAATGCGATGCTCTAACCTCTGAGCTAAGCGGGCTCGCATAACAGAAATAGTGCATAGGAATTCGGTAAACTACCGGAATCTTAACTATATAATAATTAATATTAATAGAATGAAGAATCGAATTCTATTCCATTAAAAATGATTAATTAATATCATAAGAATATTCTTATATATTAGAATATAACTCTAACTATATAGAATTTTTATTGAAAATTCGAGTGATTTATATTATCATTCTATTAATTCTTATTATATTTTCTATTAGATTAGAAATTTTATTATTAGAAATTTCTATTTCTTTGATTTCGAATTTTTTTTCTTTAAATGCAAAATATTACATTTGAAATAATTATATAGAACTATATCCATATTAGTTATAGCAGATTCTATTAATTCTAAATTCTATTAGATTAGAGCGGATCGGTCCTAAGGAAAGGATAAGATAAGAATGCAATTCAGATCATAATGAGACATTCCTCTGGTTTCATTCGGAAAGGGAGGAGATAGGACGAAAAAAAAAGAAGAATGAATATCGACCGTTCCAGTATTCCCAATCGCGCGGGAAAAATGAGAGGGAGAGAGACATGTATATGTGGGATATATCCATCCATATTGAATTGCAGATACATCAATGATAGAATCATTTCCGATTGGACCAAATACTGGCCCACCGATAGAGATGAAAGAAGATGGGTAAGAAATAGGAGCAGACACTTTTTCGATATAGGAATCAGTATCTAATGAATTCAAGGGTTCCAACATAAGAGGGGGGATCCCAATGAGATCTCGGCCTCATAAGGGGGATATGGCGAAATTGGTAGACGCTACGGACTTGATTGGATTGAGCCTTGGTATGGAAACCTACTAAGTGGTAACTTCCAAATTCAGAGAAACCCTGGAATTAAAAATGGGCAATCCTGAGCCAAATCCTGTGTTCAGAAAACAAGGGTTCAGAAAGCGGGAATCAAAAAAGGATAGGTGCAGAGACTCAATGGAAGCTGTTCTAACAAATGGAGTTGACTGCATTGGTAGAGGAATCGAATCCTTCTATCGAAACTACAGAAAAGATGACCCTGTATACGTACGTATACATACTGAAATATCAAATAATTAATCACGACTCGAATCCTTATTTTTTTATATGAAAAATTTAAGAATTATTGTGAATCGATTCCAAGTTGAAGGAAGAATCGAATATTCAGTGATCAAATCATTCACTCCCGAGTCTGATAGATCTTTTGAAGAACTGATTAATCGGACGAGAATAAAGATAGAGTCCCATTCTACATGTCAATACAGACAACAATGAAATTTATAGTAAGAGGAAAATCCGTCGACTTTAGAAATCGTGAGGGTTCAAGTCCCTCTATCCCCAATAAAAAAAAGGCCCATTTTACCCCCTAACCATTTATCCTCTTTTTTTGTCAGTGGTTCAAAATTAGCTATG